TTATTCAATGACAGAAAAAAAAATGAAAGATCTGAATGCCAGAACAAAGACAATAAGAAATCAAATAGAAAAAATTACAAAAGAAAAGAAAAAAGGATTTATAACTTCAGAAAAAAATATTAGTCCTAACAAACTAAGTTATAATACTAAAAGATTAAAATTAAAATCATCAAAAAATATTTTACAGATATTAAAAAGAAACAATACTGAATTAGTCCGTAAATCCAATTTTTTTATAAAAATTGGGATTGAAAAGATATATATAGATATCCTTCTAGCTATCATTAATATCCCGAGGATCGATGTACAGTTTATTCTTGATTCAAGAATCAAAATAATTAATAAATACATTTCTAATAAAAAAGAAAATCACAAAAGAATTGATGAAATAAATCAAAATACACTAATTCACTCTATCTCGATTATAAAAAAGAAAAAGACGCTTAATTCTAGTAATACTAATAAGAACTCGCATATTTTTTATGACGTAACCTCCTTGTCACAAGGATATGTATTTTACAAATTATCGCAAACCCAAGCTATTCACCTAGATAAGTTAAGATCTGCCCTTGAATATCGCGGAACATCTCTTTTTCTTAAGAATGAAATAAAAGATTATTTTGGAGCCCAAGGGCGATTTCAGTTCAAATTAAAAGATACAAACTTTAGAAATTCTGTAATGAATGAATGGAAAAACTGGTTAAGAAGTAATTATCAATATAAATACGATTTATCTCAGATCAGATGGTCTAGATTAATATCGCAAAAATGGCGATATAGAATTAATCAATGGAGCATGATTCAAAATAAAGATTTAAACAAATGGAATTTATATGAAAAAGACCAATTAATTCATTACGCAAAACAAAATGATTTAAAAGTAGATTCATTATCTAACCAAAAAGATAATTTTAAAAAATACTATAGATATAATCTTTTATCATATAAATACATTAATTATGAAGATAAGAAAGACTCATCTATTTATGGATTACCATTCCAAGTAAATAATAAGCAAGGGCTTTTTTATAATTACAAAATAGATAAAAGTAAAAGTCAATTTTTTGCTATACTGGGGGGTATCCCTATCAATAAGCATCCAGCAAAAGATGATATCACTGATACGGAGAAAAGACCGGATAGGAAATATTTGGATTGGAAAATTCTCCATTTTTGTCTTGGAAAGAAAGTCGATATTGAATCCTGGATCGATACCGGAACCAAACAAAAAAAAAAAACTAAGACTGGAAATAACAAGTATCAAATAATCGATAAAATTGATAAGAAAAAACAGATTTTTCTTGTGATTCACCAAGATCAAGAAGTCAACTCATCAAAAAAAAAAAACCTTTTTGATTGGATGGGAATGAATGAAGAAATACTAAATCATCCCATATCAAATTTCGAATTTTGGTTCTTTCCAAAATTTGTGATACTTTACAACGCATATAAGATAAAATCGTGGGTGATACCAATCAAATTACTTCTTTTAAATTTTAATGGAAATAACAATCTTATTGAAAATAAAAAAATCAACAGAAAGAAGGATAACGATCCCTTTATATTATCGAATGAAACAAAATCTATTAAATTAGATAATAAAAATCACGAAAATAAAGAATCTGAGGATCAAGTGGATCTTGAATCAGTTCTCGCAAATCAAGAAAAAGATGTTGAAGAAGATTATGCAGGATTAGACAGGAAAAAGCGTAGAAAAAAAAAGCAATACAAAAGTAATACGGAAGCAGAGCTTGATTTCTTATTAAAAAAGTATTTATGCTTTCAATTAAGATGGGATGATTCTTTAAATCAAAAAATAATCAATAATATCAAAGTATATTGTCTCCTGCTTAGACTGACAAATCCACGAGAAATTATTATATCCTCTATTCAAGGGGGGGAACTGGGTCTAGATATTCTGATGATTCAGAAAAATTTAACTCTTACAGAATTGATAAAAAGGGGAATATTGATTATCGAATCAACCCGTCTGTCGGTAAAAAATGATGGAAAATTGATTATGTATCAAACCATAAATATTTTATTGGTTCATAAAAGAAAACAACAAATTAATCAAAGGTACAAAAAAAAAATCTATATTAATAAAAAGAATTTTACCGAATCTATTGTAATAGATCAAAGTTTAACTAAAAATAAAGACAAAAATAATTATGATTTACTTATTACTGAAGATCTTTTATCCTCTAAACGTCGTAGAGAATTGAGAATTCTAGTTTCTTTCAATTTACAAAATGGAAATAATATAAATACAGAAATTTTCAATGATAATAAGATAAAAAACTGTGCTCACATTATAGATAAAAGCAAACGTTTTGATAGAGATAAAGATAAACTAATTAAATTAAAACTTTTTCTTTGGCCCAATTATCGATTAGAAGATTTAGCTTGTATGAATCGCTATTGGTTTAATACCAATAATGCTAGTCGGTTTAGTATGGTAAGGATACATATATGCCCACGATTTCAAATTCGGTAAAGGTGCATTTGTCATATATATCCCACAGCATATCATATATAGTATATGAAAACAAGTAGAGGACCCTATACATTATTTTCCATTTCATATTCGATTCTGATACATGGAATTCAATCACGTATCAATTCGATCTAGAAATGAATCAAAATAATTTTTAGAATTTTTCGTTTTAGATGTAATTTTTTTCTTTTATTCGGCTAAAAATACAAAAGGATGGTATATTTCTTCCCTTCCCTTGCAAAAGAAAAAAGAAAATTGATTAATAATCAATTTTCTTTGACAAAATTAGGAATTCCTAACGAATTGGAGATTATTGTGTATACCAAATTAAAATGAACTGATATTTCTATTTAATATTTTTAATAGTCTCTTATTTATTATTACTGATCAATAAAACTATCTTAAAAAGGCAGGAGGAAGAGGATTTCATTTTATGGTAAAAAGTTTATTTATTTCAAGTATTTCACAAGAAGACAAAAAAGAAAACAAGGGATCCGTTGAATTTCAAATAATAAGTTTTACTAATAGGATACGAAGAATTACTTCACATTTGGAATTGCATAGAAAAGACTATTTATCTCAAAGAGGTTTACGGAAAATTATAGGAAAACGCCAGCGACTACTGTCTTATTTGGCAAAGAAAAATGGAGTACGTTATAAAGAATTAGTTAGTCAGTTGAAGATTCGGGAGTCAAAAACTCGTTAATTTAAAGAGTCTTTTTTTTTTATTATTTGATTTATTAGATCTTGAACTTGAATTTTGATGAACTTCTTCTCGTTTTCAGTAATTCATGGAAAAAAGAATCGAGGAAACCCCTATGAATGTACCAGCTACAAGAAAGGACTTTATGATAGTCAATATGGGTCCCCACCACCCATCAATGCATGGCGTTCTTCGACTCATCCTTAGTCTAGACGGTGAAGATGTTATTGACTGTGAACCAATATTAGGTTATTTACACAGAGGAATGGAAAAAATTGCGGAAAACCGAACAATTATACAATATTTGCCTTATGTAACACGTTGGGATTATTTAGCTACTATGTTCACAGAAGCAATAACAATAAATGGACCGGAACAGTTGGGAAATATTCAAGTACCTAAAAGAGCTAGCTATATCAGAGTAATTATGTTGGAGTTGAGTCGTATAGCTTCTCATCTGTTATGGCTTGGCCCTTTTATGGCAGATATTGGGGGGCAGACTCCCTTTTTCTATATTTTTAGAGAAAGAGAGTTAATATATGATTTATTCGAAGCTGCCACTGGTATGAGAATGATGCATAATTATTTTCGTATCGGAGGAGTCGCAGCTGATCTACCTCATGGCTGGCTAGATAAATGTTTGGATTTCTGCGATTATTTTTTAACAGGAGTTGCTGAATATCAAAAACTTATTACGCAAAATCCTATTTTTTTAAAACGAGTTGAAGGAATAGGTATTGTTAACGCAGAGGAATCAATAAACTGGGGTTTATCAGGACCAATGCTACGAGCTTCCGGAGTACAATGGGATCTTCGTAAAGTTGATCATTATGAGTCTTATGACGAATTTGATTGGGGAGTCCAGTGGCAAAAGGAAGGGGATTCGTTAGCTCGTTATTTAGTCCGAATTAGTGAAATGACGGAATCCATAAAAATTATTCAACAGGCTTTGGAAGGGATTCCGGGCGGTCCTTATGAAAATTTGGAAACTCGAAATTTTGATAGAGAAAGGAATCGAGAATGGAATGATTTTGAATATCGATTCATTAGTAAAAAAACTTCTCCCACCTTTGAATTGCCGAAACAAGAACTTTATGTTAGAGTTGAAGCACCGAAGGGGGAATTGGGAATTTTTCTGATAGGGGATCAGAACAGTTTTCCTTGGAGATGGAAAATTCGCCCGCCGGGTTTTATCAATTTGCAAATTCTTCCTCAATTAGTTAAAAGAATGAAATTGGCCGATATTATGACAATACTAGGTAGCATAGATATTATTATGGGAGAAGTTGATCGTTGAAATGATAATTGATACAACAACAGTACAAGCTATCAATTCTTTTTCCAGATTGAAATCCTTAAACGAGGTCTATGGAATTATGTGGGTGCTTGTCCCTATTTTTACTCTTGTATTGGGAATCACGATAGGCATACTAGTAATTGTGTGGTTAGAAAGAGAAATATCCGCAGGGATACAACAACGTATTGGACCTGAATACGCCGGTCCCTTGGGAGTTCTTCAAGCTCTAGCGGATGGGACAAAACTTCTTTTCAAAGAAAATATTTTTCCGTCTAGAGGGGATACTCTTTTATTCAGTATCGGACCATCCATAGCAACCATATCAACTCTATTAAGCTATTCAGTAATTCCTTTTGGCTATCACTTTGTTTTAGCGGATCTAAATATCGGCGTCTTTTTATGGATTGCCATTTCAAGCATTGCTCCTGTTGGACTTCTTATGTCAGGATATGGATCAAATAATAAATATTCTTTTTTAGGTGGTCTACGAGCTGCCGCTCAATCGATTAGTTATGAAATACCATTAACTCTTTGTGTATTATCCATATCTCTACGTGCGATTCGTTGAAACATAAATTTTTCCACATTTCCTTTTTGTTTTTAGGAAGAAGGTGAAATTAATTGAATATGTCTTCATTTTTTTATTCATCATTTGGGTTGATGAACTAAATTAGATAGTTATATGAGTGAAAGAAAACAGCTTTTAAATTTGTAGTAAAAAAAAATTGAGACTCATTTCGTATGTACAACAGAAAAGCAGAAATAAACATAAGAAGATGAGATCTTTTGCCCCAAGATTGGTTGATTAGTCATCCTTGCTTGAAAGCGGGCTCAAAGAACCAACCTTATCGAGTTTTTACTATCTTTTATATGTATTACCATAATACTGACGGGTGGTTGAACAAAAATAAAAATGAGTGGGTGGTTAGTAACACCAAGATACACAAAGGATTTGTAATAGAATTATCCAAAATAAAAGAATCTTAATTGGGGCTTTAAGTTGGTAGAAATGATCAAGTAGTACTCCCCAAACTTCCGATCCAGAGTACGCTCCTACCCACCGATTAAACAAATGACTATCAGGAACGAAGTAATACTTTCGCTTTTTTTTTTCAGAAAGAAGAATAGGAACAAAAAAAAAGAATAATACAATTACAATAGAAAAAAAAAAAAAAGAGATCCTTTTTATTCTTTCCTATATCGATATTCAGAATTCAGAGAAATCGAATTTGTGTCATAATTCAGGAATTAATAGAATTTCTAATTCTTTTTCGTAATCGAAAACGATAGGTTGAAATATTTATTGGTATTTCTACAAAAAGTATTTTATTGAAAGATTTAAGTTATCGCTCAAGAAAGAAAAATTGAAATTCTTAAAAGATGAGATCAATTCAGAAGTACTTTATTTTAGTATTTTACTATTATAACAGACAGAATTACATTGGTCAAATTTGGTAATTTAGGGCCATCTGATAGATTTTGTCCTATCTATCCTACAAATATATCGAGATAAATAATAGGATCTGGTCCTTAGATTTATTTAAGGCCTTCGAGGAGCCATATGAAGTGAAGCCTCATGTATGGTTCTGTAATAGCGACGGAACAGTGATGTCATCACCGACTATGATTATCTAATAGTTCAAGTACAGTTGATATAGTTGAGGCGCAATCAAAATATGGTTTTGGGGGATGGAATTTGTGGCGTCAACCTATAGGATTTATTATTTTTTTAATTTCTTCCCTAGCAGAATGTGAGAGATTACCTTTTGATTTACCAGAAGCAGAAGAAGAATTAGTAGCGGGTTATCAAACCGAATATTCGGGTATAAAATTTGGTTTATTTTATGTTGTTTCCTATCTAAACTTATTAGTCTCTTCATTATTTGTAACAGCTCTTTACTTGGGCGGTTGGAATATCTCTATTCCGTATATATCTGTTCCAGAGTTTATTTATTTTGAAATAAATAAAGTAGGGGGGGTCTTTAAAACAACAATGGATATCCTTATTACATTGGTTAAAACTTATTTGTTCTTGTTCATTCCTATCACAACAAGATGGACTTTACCTAGACTAAGAATGGACCAACTATTAAATCTTGGATGGAAATTTCTTTTACCTATTTCTCTCGGCAATCTATTATTAACAACCTCTTTCCAACTCCTTTCACTATAAAGTAATACTTTTCTATATTCACAGTTTGTCTCAAACAAGATAAAGAAACAAACATAAAATTATTCATAGAGATTCACGATATGTTCCCCATGGTAACTGGGTTCATGAATTATGGTCAACAAACCATACGGGCTGCAAGATACATCGGTCAAAGTTTCATGACTACCTTATCTCACGTAAATCGTTTATCCGTAACTATTCAATATCCTTATGAAAAATTAATTACATCGGAGCGTTTCCGCGGTCGAATCCATTTTGAATTTGATAAATGCATTGCTTGTGAAGTATGTGTTCGTGTATGTCCTATAGATTTACCTGTTGTTGATTGGGAATTGGAAATTAACATTCGAAAGAAACGGTTGCTTAATTACAGTATTGACTTTGGAATCTGTATATTTTGTGGCAACTGTGTTGAGTATTGTCCAACAAATTGTTTATCAATGACTGAAGAATATGAGCTTTCCACCTATAATCGTCACGAATTGAATTATAACCAAATTGCTTTAGGTCGTTTACCAATGTCAGCAATTGACGATTATACAATTCGAACAATTTTGAATTCACCTCAATCTTTAATCAAAATGGGTAAACCCCCTTCGTTTGATTAAAGATTGATTGAAGAGTAATTTCTAATTACTAAACAAAGATTTAATAAAGTATGAAAAAAAAAGTATGAAATTTTTTCATTTTGTTTGGTCAATAACTACAAAAACTACAAATCCAACTATTAGTTGGATTTGATTGGTAAGAATTGCATCGCGGCTTAATTTGAATTGAAAATCTATTAATATAGTCATAATTCTATCCATAATTATTTCGAAATAGAAAGAAAAATGAATTTTCTTTTCGAAAAAGAATGAGATTAGTACAATAGCGGTATCTATACCTTTAGGATTTAATTCAATTAGGAACCCATTTTCTAAATAAGTTTTTCCTGATCGGGTCAAAAAAGTCATGAAAAAAAGAATTCGATTTTTTATCTTTTATTTTACGTACAATGAATTTACCTGGACCAATACACGATTTTCTTTTAGTCTTTCTGGGATTAGGTCTTATATTAGGAGGCCTAGGGGTGGTATTACTTAATAATCCAATTTATTCTGCCTTTTCGTTGGGATTGGTTCTTGTTTGTATATCCTTATTCTATATTTTATCAAACTCTCATTTTGTAGCTGCTGCGCAGCTCCTTATTTATGTGGGAGCTATAAATGTTTTAATTCTATTTGCTGTGATGTTCATGAATGGTTCAGAATATTACGAAGATTTGAATCTTTGGACTGTTGGGAATGGTCTTACTTCCCTAGTTTGTACAAGTATTTTTGTTTTACTAATTACTATTATTCCAGATACAACATGGTATGGGATTATTTGGACTACAAAGGCGAACCAGATTATAGAGCAAGATTTGGTAAGTAATGGCCAACAAATTGGAATTCATTTATCAACAGATTTTTTTCTTCCATTTGAATTCATTTCAATAATTCTTTTAGTTGCTTTGATAGGTGCGATTTCCACGGCTCGCCAGTAAAAAATCTTTAGAATTGGCAATCGCAATAAAAATCAGACTTTGTTATCACATTTATTTTCCTTCAATTCTGTTTGAAGATTATTCATATAAAAATTCTTTTATTCGATCTATTTACAATACTATTTTTTTTTTTGTTTTGTACTTATGATATTCTATGATATTCTTATTCTAGTCAATCCAATCTGTTGATGTTAAATTGTTGTTCATTGTTCATATTGAAATAAAGCGAAATTGATAAGGAGTTGTGCGATGATGCTCGAACATGTACTTGGTTTGAGTGCCTATTTATTTTCTATCGGTATCTATGGATTGATCACGAGTCGAAATATGGTTAGATCCCTTATGTGTCTTGAACTTATACTGAATGCCGTCAATATGAATTTCGTAACATTTTCTGATTTTTTTGATAGTCGCCAATTAAAAGGAAATATTTTCTCAATTTTTGTTATATCTATCGCGGCCGCTGAAGCAGCTATTGGACTGGCTATAGTTTCGTCAATTTATCGTAACAGAAAATCAATCCGTATCAATCAATTGAATTTGTTGAATAAGTAGTATTAATCACATAAAATATTTATAATTATTAATTTGAATTGACATGTATGATACATAACCTATCTGATAATGTTTACGAAAATGGAAGAAATTAAAGTATTTTGGTTCTATGTCATGAGTCGATCCGAAATTGAATATACAAATTCTGATAAATCATTGATTCATCTGGTGTCTAAATATATGATTCATTTTAAAATTTACTAGATCGAAAATCTATGAAGTTAAAAAAAATTATAGATCCAATGTCACATTCAGTAAAAATTTATGATACATGTATAGGGTGTACTCAATGTGTCCGGGCCTGCCCCACAGATGTATTAGAAATGATACCTTGGGACGGGTGTAAAGCTAAGCAAATTGCTTCTGCTCCAAGAACAGAGGACTGCGTCGGTTGTAAGAGATGTGAATCCGCCTGTCCAACGGATTTCTTGAGTGTTCGAGTTTATCTATGGCATGAAACAACTCGAAGCATGGGTCTAGCTTATTGATACTTTCCAGAAAAAACCACTTGAATACATTTGATTTTTTGTTTACTGACAAAAACCCGTACAAAAAAAAATAAAAAATAGATTAGGTTTTTTTGTACGGGTTTTTCTTGTCCAAGTGTATCTTGTCTTTACCACGAATTCTTTTCCTTGGTTAACAACATTTGTAGTTTTGCCGATATCTGCGGGTTCCTTGATTTTCGTTTTCCCTCATAGAGGAAATAAGGTAATTAGGGGGTATACTATATATATATGTGTACTAGAACTCCTTTTAATGACCTACGCATTCTCTTATTATTTTCAATTGGACGATCCCCTAATCCAATTGACAGAGTATTATAAATGGATCAATTTTTTTGATTTTTCTTGGAGATTAGGAATAGATGGACTTTCTCTAGGACCTATTTTACTGACAGGATTTATCACCACTTTAGCTACTTTAGCGGCTCGGCCAGTTACTCGGGATTCTCGATTATTCCATTTTTTGATGTTAGCAATGTATAGTGGTCAAATAGGATTATTTTCTTCTCAAAATCTTTTACTTTTTTTCATCATGTGGGAGTTAGAATTAATTCCCGTTTATCTACTTCTATCCATGTGGGGGGGGAATAAACGTCTGTATTCAGCTACAAAATTTATTTTGTATACTGCCGGGGGTTCCGTTTTTTTATTAATGGGAGCTTTGGGTATCGCTTTATATTGTTCCAACGAACCAACATTCAATTTTGAAACATCAGCCAATCAATCCTATCCTGTGACCTTGGAAATATTATTCTATATTGGATTTCTTATTGCTTTTGCTGTCAAATCGCCGATTATACCCTTACATACATGGTTACCAGACACCCATGGAGAAGCACATTACAGTACTTGTATGCTTTTGGCTGGAATCCTATTAAAAATGGGAGCGTATGGATTGGTTCGAATAAATATGGAATTATTATCCCACGCTCATTCTATATTTTCTTCCTGGTTGATAATAGTAGGCGGAATACAAATAATCTATGCAGCTTCAATATCTTCTGGTCAAAAAAATTTAAAAAAAAGAATAGCCTATTCTTCTGTATCTCATATGGGTTTCACAATTATAGGAATTTGCTCGATAAGTGATATGGGACTCAATGGAGCCATTTTACAAATAATATCTCATGGATTTATTGGCGCTGCGCTTTTTTTCTTGTCAGGAACAAGTTATGATAGAATACGCCTTGTTTATCTTGACGAAATGGGCGGAATGGCTACCTTAATGCCAAAAATATTCATGATGTTCAGTATCTTATCACTAGCCTCCCTTGCATTACCGGGCATGAGCGGTTTTTTTGCAGAATTAGCAGTATTTTTTGGAATAATTACCGCCCAAAAATATTTTTTAATGCCAAAAATACTAATTACTTTTGTCATGGCAGTTGTAATGATATTAACTCCTATTTATTTATTATCTATGTTACGACAGATATTCTATGGATACAAGCTGTTTAATACCACAAACTCTTATTTTTTTGATTCCGGACCACGGGAATTATTTGTTTCGATTGCTATCCTTCTGCCTGTAATCAGTATTGGTATTTATCCGGATTTCATTTTCTCATTATCAGTTGACAAGGTCGAAGCTATTCTATCTAATTATTTTTATAGGTAGTTTTTAAAATTTATAAATAAAAGAAAAAATCGAAAAGGAATCCTCTAATCCTGTGATCTTTAAAAATTGTTATAAAATAAAAAAAAAAAAAACGGAATTGTAACCAGATATGTTTAGCATTTGTGAGAACTTTTTGAATCACCCCATTACTTAACTCAAGTAATGGGGTGATTCAAAAAGTTCTCAACGACTTACCCGGAGCTTCTTATATATAATATATGTTAATATATTAAGCTGTCCTATATTTTTCAAACTCTTTTTTCAATTCAATTAGATATTAACGTAAATGAACCATAACTATGTAGTCCTATTCCTAATAAATTAACCCCAAAATAGCATATCCAGATTATAAGAAAGCCGATAGAAGCGACAATTGCGGAATTTATTAAACCTTCCCAATTTTTATTTGTTCGAGTATGGAAATAAATCGCGAATATGGTCCAAGTAATAAACGCCCAAGTCTCTTTTGGATCCCAATTCCAATATGATCCCCATGCTTCATTAGCCCAGACTGCTCCTGAAAGAATACCTATGGTTAAAAAAATGAACCCTATACTAAGAATACGAGAACCCCAATGATCTAATTGTTGAATCAATTGAAACCTGTAATAATTCAAGGAATCATTTAATAAATCTTTGCTTTTATTTAAAATTCTTATGACTTTTCGAAATGCAATTACTATAAGTGCTACTGAAAATAATGATCCACATAAAAGAGCTGCATAGCCCGATACCATCATACTCACGTGCATTATTAACCACTGAGATTGGAGAGCAGGTACTAAGATTTCAGATTGATGCATGTCAGTTAAAAGACTCCAAGTAGCAAAGCCCTGGGTAAAAAAAGTGCTTGGCGCTATTATTGTGCTTAAATAATTTTTATGTTTTTTAAAATATGGAACCATATAAATAATAGAGAAACCCCATGAAAGAAATATTAATGATTCATATAAATCACTTATTGGTAAATGCCCCGAGCAACTCCAACGAGAAATTAATAATACTGTTAGGCAGAAAAAAGCGGTTAGCATGCCTTTTTCTGACGAATCATATAGTCTCACGAATTCATTGACTAATAAGCTTATAAAATGAATTATAATTACAATTGAAACGACTGAAAAAGATATATGAGTTAATATATGCTCTAAAGTAAAAAATATCATAAAAAAGAAGAGGGGATACCTTAATTATCTATAATTATACATACTATAACGAATTCATTATAGTATTTATTGTATCCTTTTGATAATTAGATAAAAAAAGATGTTATGCCGCCACTCGGACTCGAACCGAGATGCTCTAGCACTGCTTCCTAAGAGCAGCGTGTCTACCAATTTCACCATGGCGGCTTGCTCAAAATTATAATAACCCATTTTTGTTCAATCGTCGAGCTTGACAGAGTCAATTCAATGTAATATTTTTTAAGAAACATTCAATTCAAATTAGTGAAAAAAAAAAATGAATTTTTTCAATCATAAAGAAAGAGAAAGTTTTCTATTTAATTTCAACATCCTATTCAAAGGATTTCTGAAACTATTTTATTGTATTAATTCTTAGAGTTTCATTATGTAGAGAATTTGTGTTAGGGTTTAGCAGCCCCATTCGGCATTGATCTATGGATATACCATATAAAAAAAAGTTACCTATTATTATAGTTGGATGTGAAAGACATTTATTGTTCAAAAAGAAACAAAAAGAAAATCCTTACTATTCAGTATCCATCTATTTAGTCTTTAAATTATATTCTCCTCATAAAAAGAGCCCGTCCACTTACCACTTATATTTCTGTTTCTGTCTTTTTTCGTCATACTATATTTATACATGTAATAAAATATATAAAAAAAGTTAGGTTTAGAAATCTAAACCTTTTTTATCCTAATAAATAAAAACCTTTAATCTTTTTTTTTTTGATTGAGTCATTCTTTTAAAAAGAGATAAGAGTCAATGAATCATAAGCAAGAAACAATTAATTATTATTAATTAAAAATAATAAGATTTTTTTATGGAACATACATATCAATATTCATGGATTATATCTTTCCTTACACTTCTAGTCCCTATGTTAATAGGAACGGGACTTCTAGTTTTTCCGGCGTCAACAAAAAAACTTCGCCGTATATGGGCTTTTCCGAGTGTTTTATTCTTAAGTATAGTTATGGTTTTTTCAACCTATCTGTTTATTCAGCAAATAAATAGCAGTTCCATCTATCAATATGTATGGTCTTGGACCATCAATAATGATTTTTCTTTAGAGTTCGGGCACTTGATTGACCCACTTACTTCTATTTTGTTAATATTAATTAGTACGATTGGAATTTTGGTTCTTGTTTATAGTGATAGTTATATGTCTCATGATCAAGGCTATTTGAAATTTTTTGTTTATATGAGTTTTTTTAATACTTCAATGTTGGGATTAGTGACCAGTTGTAATTTGATACAAATTTATATTTTTTGGGAATTGGTTGGAATGTGCTCTTATCTATTAATAGGTTTTTGGTTCACACGACCCGTTGTGTCCAATGCTTGTCAAAAAGCATTTGTAACTAATCGTGTAGGCGATTTTGGTTTATTATTAGGAATTTTAGGTCTTTATTGGATAACGGGTAGTTTCGAATTTCAGGATTTGTTTGAAATATTCAATAACTTGATTTATAATAATCAGATTTCTTTTTTCTTTGTTACTTTGTGTGCCTTTCTATTATTTTCCGGTGGAATTGCTAAATCGGCACAATTCCCTCTTCATGTGTGGTTACCGGATGCCATGGAAGGACCTACCCCTATTTCGGCTCTAATACATGCTGCTACTATGGTAGCAGCGGGAATTTTTCTTGTAGCTCGGCTTCTTCCTCTTTTCGTAGTTATACCTTACATAATGAAGCTAATAGCTTTGATAGGTATAATAACAGTACTCTTAGGAGCTACTTTAGCTCTTGCTCAAAAAGATATTAAGAAGAGTTTAGCTTATTCTACAATGTCTCAATTGGGTTATACGATGTTAGCTTTAGGTATGGGCTCCTATCGAGCCGCTTTATTTCATTTGATTACTCATGCTTATTCGAAAGCATTATTGTTTTTAGGATCTGGATCCATTATTCATTCAATGGAAGGTGTTGTTGGCTATTCTCCAGATAAGAGTCAAAATATGGTTCTTATGGGTGGTTTAACAAAACATGTTCCAATTACAAAAATGGCTTTTTTTTTAGGAACCCTTTCCCTTTGTGGTATTCCGCCTCTCGCCTGTTTTTGGTCCAAAGATGAAATTCTTAATGATAGTTGGTCGTATTCACCTATTTTTGCAATAATAGCTTTTTCCGCGGCAGGATTAACTGCATTTTATATGTTTCGGGTTTATTTACTTACTTTTGAAGGGCATTTAAATGTTAATTTTCAAAATTATAGTGGTAAAAAAAACAGCGCATTTTATTCAATATCTGTATGGGGTAAAGAGGGACCAAAAATGCTTAAAAAAAAAATTCCTTTATTACCTTTATTAACAAAAAATAATAATGAAAGGGCTTCTTTTTTTTTCAAAAAAACATATCAAGTTGATGGTACTGTAAGAAAGAAAGTGTGTCCTTTTATTACTATTAATCATTTTGGCACTAAAATAATTTTTTCCTATCCCCATGAATCAGATAATAATATGTTATTTACGATGCTTATTTTGGTACTATTTATCCTGTTTATTGGAGCTATAGGAATACCTTTCAATCAATTCAATCAAGAAGGAATGAACTTGGATATATTATCCAAACTCTTAATTCCTTCTTTAAGTCTTTTACATCAAAATAAGTCTGTAGATTGGTATGAATTTGTAAGAAATGCAACCTTTTCAGTCAGTATAGCTTATTTTGGGATATTGATAGCGTCTTCTTTATATAAGCCGGTTTATTCATCCTTACAAAATTTGAAGTTCCTTAATTCGGCTGTTAAAAAAGGTTCTAAGAGAATTCTTAAGGACAAAATAATAAATGTGATATATGATTGGTCCTATAATCGTGGTTACATAGATGTTTTTTATACAATATCTTTAACGGAAGGTATAAGAAGATTAGCTAAATTAACTCATTTTTTTGATAGACGAGTAATTGATGGAATTACCAACGGAGTCGGCTTTACGAGT